TTGTTCAAAACGAAGAGTTTCATTTTTGTAATTTTCTAACCGTTCCAAACTCTCAGAAGTGGCATTAATCAAATTCGCTTTTTCTCGTTCTATTTCCGAATATCCATTCACTCGATATTGATTTGCTTCTGTTTCCACTTTACGTAAGCGAGCTCGGGCTTTTTCGAGTTGCTCAACAGCACTTTTACGTAATTCTTCGGAATTTCGAATAGTACTCAAGATCCTCTGTTTTCGATTATCTAATAAATCATTTAATAAAAGTCGATTTTCTTACAATTCATTTCACAACTTAGATAATCTCCTCCCGAACCAAACATGAATCTTTCAATTCATTTGGCTCTCACGCTCCATTATTCAATTTATAGGCATTCTTTCCCATTTTTTTTAATGGAATGAACCTGTCCTCTCTTTTCTGTTTGTATTTCTATTAAAGGTATTAAAACTTATAGAAGACCAGAATCCTTTTGGGACTCTTCTGACCAGACAAAAAATCTGTAATTGTCAGTAAAGTTGTTTATTTTCTTTCTTTTTATTTGTTTCTTATCCCTTATTTCTTCTTTTCTTATTTGATTCTTTTTATTTTTTTTTAGAAATTTTCTTAAAGAAAATGAAAGACAATTTTTTGATTATTTCTTTTCAATTGGAATTTTCCATTTTCATTATCAAATTATTCAAATCCAAAAATTCTTATTCTATTTTTATACATAGGTTGTCCCTTCAGCATTGTATAAAAAAGGGAAAGTACCCCCCTTTTCTACAAAATGGTTCAAAGCATTTTATCCATATGAGTGTTCTCTATCGGATAAATTCCCAACGATTCGTTTTGATTGAACCGTTTAGGTACTAAGAGAGTGGTAGAAAGAGTACCATGTTGTGCCTGGACTTCAAACAGTTTAGCTTTAACCATGTTTCTGTTCCCAAATCTTTGGTTAATAGAGAATCAAAGTGAATTTCCCAATAAGTCACGAAATGCTATAGTTCCTCCATATGATTTATTCTTTTATTCATAAGTAATTCGTCGGGGTCTGCACCTTCCTTTGCTATTTATATATCAATTCTATCATTTCGAAATCAAATAAATAACATATAAAAAAGCAATAACATAGAAAGTGCAGTCGGTTGGATCCAACTTATTCTTGAAATAAACAACTCGCACACACTCCCTTTCCAAAAAAAATCAACACACCAAACACTACACTTAGATTTATTGGATTTGTTGCTAAAATATCGGTATTAAACCCAAAACTCCCGGCAGATGGCCAATGGCCGAAGGAAACGAAGGAATCGGTTACATTTTTCATATGTTCTCCTCTTATAGATGGGACTAACAAAAAATAGAGTTCTTTTTTATTTATTTTCTTATTTTGATTTTCTTATTCTTTTTCTAATTAGATATTCGAATTCTAATTAGATATTCGAATTTAGATATATTTGACTTCAACTTACAACTTCTTAGTATTACTTATTAGTATTACTTTTTTTTTATTTAGTATTCTTTTTAGTATTCTTTTTTTCTTATTGATTGACTTCTTATTTGATTTTGATTTATCTGATTATTTTGAAGTTTCTACCAATCAATAAGTATCTTATTGGGTTAAGTCGTGGGTCTTAGAGAAATTCGAAACGATTTGTTGCGGTTTTCGCTAAGGATTTCCTTTGATTGTACCAAGTCATTTCCTTTGCTTGTACTAAAAACGGGAAGGAAGAAAGCAAGCGGATCCGCTAATTCCTCACCCTCAAATCAGTCCTTCCCGAAGGTATTGTTTCAACGAATAAGTAATTGTAGGATTAAATGAAGTGTTGATATAATTCGAAGAATCAAATGACAAGTTCATTTTAGTTAATAAAGTACGTAACGTATTTTCTTTTTCTTATTTTTAGTATGAAACAAATTTCTAATATTAGACAAAAGGGTTCGCAAATAAGAGTGCTAATGCTACGACCAATCCGTAAATTGTTAAAGCTTCCATAAAAGCCAAACTAAGTAATAAAGTACCCCGTATTTTACCTTCTGCTTCTGGCTGTCTCGCAATACCTTCTACAGCTTGTCCTGCAGCAGTACCTTGACCGACTCCAGGCCCAATAGAAGCAAGCCCTACGGCTAATCCAGCAGCAATAACGGAAGCGGCAGAAACCAGTGGATTCATAGGAAGCAAAGTCCCTCGCATAAAAAAAAGAAATGGTTAATGGTTAATGATACAATCAAGCAATGAATTATTACTTCTTTTTTGATTATGAAACTTGATCCGGTCGAAGTAACTAAAACCCCGAGAAATAAGAATTTTACTGAATAATCAGAACAATTTGGATATCTTGTTTTTAGTTACTACTATTCGTGATGAAATTTTTTTGTAAATCCATCCATTCATCCACTTCCATTCATCCATTTTCATCCATTATCCATTATACCATTATCCATTCATTTTCATTATAGATATTATAGATATATAATTATCTATATATTCTAATTATATATATCTATCTAATTATATATATCTATATATATTCTAATTATATATATAATATATATTCTAATTATAGATATATATTATAGATATATATATATATATGTATATGGATATGGTTCTAGTTATTCCATTTCTTTCGAACCCCTTTTTCATTCAATTCTTCGTTATTTTCTATATCCTTTAATGGATTTCTTTATTCACTGCATTATCACAGACGAAATAAAAGAAAAGTAATTGCATCGGATCAGAATCGAAATGCAGTGAGCTGGGAAATAATATGGGTATAGTCGCTATATAAGTAGTGAATATCTAATATCACATATACATTTGTTTCTTCCATACCGTAAACTACCTTTGATATTGTATTGAATCAAATTGGAAAATCAAATCATTTCCACGGGCACTATGTACTTCTTATTTGATTTGATTTCATTCCAATTGGATTTCATTATTTATTATTTAATTAAATATTGATTTTCTATGGAGTCTCATTAATGGAATATGTCGGATTTAGCCTACGTAATTCATCCTTTTTTTAGGAGCACTTCGTAAAAAGATAAGAGAAAAGTTTCTATTCAAATTCGAAATTGTCATATTGAAATTGACTGAGCAAATAAGAAATAGAAAAGAAAATCGAATTGGGCAGGTAAGAAGAAATGAGCCGAAATCTTAGGAAAAAGGTATAAAGGATCCTTTTCCTAATTCCTAAGATTTTTTTTCCTTTTTCGAATTTCTATATTTCTAATTAATTTCTATATTTCTAATTAATTTCTATATTTCTAATTTATAGAATTATCAAATATCATACATCCTTCTTATTACGACCCTAGACCCTATTTATTTGCATATATTATGTTTCTATTCGTCAACCAAGCGGATTCTGATGAACTCCCCATAGATGGAGATAAGCTTACCAAAAGACGATTTGGAAAGCGAATCAATGATGGCCTTCCATGGATTCACCTATATAAGCCGCGGCTAGGGTTGCAAAAATAAGAGCTTGGATACCGCTTGTAAATAATCCAAGAAACATGACAGGTATAGGAACTACCGAAGGTACTAAAGAAACAAGAACAACAACTACTAATTCATCAGCTAATATATTCCCAAAAAGTCGAAAACTAAGCGATAAAGGTTTTGTAAAATCTTCTAAAATATTAATTGGTAAAAGGATTGGAGTTGGTTGAATGTATTTTCCGAAATAACTCAACCCTTTTTTGGTAAGACCCGCGTAGAAATATGCTACTGACGTGGGTAAAGCTAAAGCAACAGTAGTATTTATATCATTCGTTGGCGCAGCTAACTCCCCATGGGGTAACTCTATGAGTTTCCAAGGTAAAAGAGCGCCTGACCAGTTCGAAACAAAAATAAATAAGAACATAGTTCCAATAAAGGGAACCCAAGGATCATATTCTTCCCCAATCTGAGTTTTGCTCAAGTCTCGAATAAATTCAAGGACATACTCGAAGAAATTTTGGCCGTCGGTCGGAACGGTTTGTGGATTCCGAACAGCGATGGTGACCGAACCCAATAAGATAGCAATTACGACCCATGAAGTGATAAGTACTTGAGCATGCACTTGTAAACCCCCTATTTGCCAATAGAAATGTTGGCCTACCTCGACACCCGATATGTCGTATAATCCTTTGAGTGTGTTAATGGAACATGATATAACATTCATATTGTCCTCTGGCATAAATCGAACTTACAAAAAACGAATTATTTTGATTCAATCTTCTCATCGATTTCTTAATTCATCTATTTGAATACTACACGGATCAGATACTTAGGATACCAAAAAATAACATCATATGCCCCTTTGGATTCCTTGATTCGAATCTTAATACCCGATCCAATAAATCTATGACGTTCACAAACTAATTGATTGAATTTTGATTCATCCTTATTCTTATTATTATTAATCATAACATTATGAAATGAATCATAACATCATTAATCATAATAATGATTATTCATATTAATCATAATGAACGATTTTTTCTATATGAACGATTTTTTCTATATGTATATGAACGATTTTTTATATAGCTAGAATGCCCTTCCGAAATTGCGAATACAAATTTGTTAAGAATACAGCGGATTGAAGCTAGAGAGTTATCGTTGGCTGGAATCGAAACATCCGCAAGATCCGGATCACAATCTGTATCGATTAAACAAATCGTTGGAATCCCCAAAATAATACATTCCCGAAGAGCTTTAGAATCTTGTTTCTGATCGATGATGATTACAACATCGGGTAACCGCGTCATATATTTGATCCCGTCCAGATATCTTTGCAGGGCGGATAATTGTCTCTTCGCTATAGCTACATCCCTTTTTTGTCGACGATGGAATTTCCCCATCCTTTGTTCCGCTCTTAAGTCCCTAAACTTCTGAAGTCTCGTTTGTGTAGTGGGCCAATTCGTTAACATACCACGAAGCCATTTTTTATTAACATAATGACACCGAGCCCTTCTTGCAGCTGATGCTACTAAGTCACCTGCTCTGATTTTGGTACCAACAATTAAAAAATGTTTTCCTCTCTTTGCGGCATCAAAAAGTAAATCACAAGCTTCTGATAAAAGACGAATAGTTCTAGTAAGATCTGTAATATGAATACCTTTACGCTTTCTAAAAATATAAGATGCCATTTTAGGATTCCATTTCTTAGTATCATGACCCAAATGAACTGCTGCTTTCACCATCTCTTTCATGCGGATGTTCCAATATCTTCTCGTCATTTTTCCTCCCACTTTCTCTTTGTTTTTAAAAAAAGAAAAAACAAGGAGATCCGGTAGTCTGAAATAAATAAATGTTCCGATGGAACCTTCTACCAAGGCTTGACCCTTGAGTTGATATACGATGCAAACCCTTCATTCTTCTTTTTAATTCGTTATAATCTTTATTACCAACTAACAAAAAATCAGACCAAAAAGAATTTCGTTAATTTCAATTATTTGTTCAATTATTTGATTTGAATTGCAATTCAAAGAAGAACCTCTTAGGTTAGGAATCGGTAAATTGCGGAAATAATTGTTCTGGCGTATCGTGGTTTTGGACAGAAGAACAAACGAATTCTCTATGATGGAAGAAAATCTCTCTTATCTTTCCCTTGCATGGATTATCCGTTTTTATTTCCACCGAATCCGAAGAAGTGCTCTTTGGGTAATGCACGAATTTTTGGAATCCGGTACCGACGGGGATAATCCCTCCCAGAACAACATTCTCTTTGAGACCTTTCAACCAATCAATACGACCCTGTAGAGCAGCTTTTGCTAAAACTCGAGCGGTTTCTTGAAAACTAGCTTCCGATATGAAACTTTGAGTGTTTAGAGATGCCCTAGTTATTCCTAATAAGATTACCCGATAACAGATTCTTTCATCCAAAGCGCGCCCTGCTCGTTCTGCTCGCAACAACCCAATAAGTTCTCCAGGTAAAAAAACATTAGACATTCCATCTTCTGAAACTAAGACTTTTGATGTTACTTGACGTACAATAATCTCTATATGTCTATTATGGATCTCTACTCCTTGGGATCGATAAACTTCTTGGATCTTATTAACCAAAGAAATACGGCTTTGGGCTATGGTTAGCTCAGCACCAATCAAGAATCCCCAAGGGATTCCGAGAATTCTTGGTATACACTCATTCCAACCTTTAACCCTCTTTTCGAGGTTCATCGAGATTGAATCAATTGAACGCACTTCTAAGACTTGTTCCACTTTTGGAAGACCCTGCGTTATGTCACCAGATCTCGATTTTTCATATATAAATGTAACTAATGGATCTCCTTCATAAAGGATTCCCCCATAATGACCATGAACTGTTGTTCCTGGAGTGGCCAAATAGGGCTTAGCCGATCTTATTACTAAAGAATCAACATGAACAATTAAAACTTGACCAGATCTCACGTGGGGTCCGTATTTGAACAAACATACATTTTCACAAAGAAATTGCCCAAGGATAATGATTGGGGATAGTTCATCACAAGAATCGTGATATAGAAAGTGCCAATTTAAATCGAATGGATTCAAAATGATGTTATTGCGAGGATCGGGATTATAAAGACTCTTATTTTCATCCATTAAAAAATAGTTAAGTACTTGAAAAGTTTGTTTAAAATGGGCAGGTAATAAATATTTCTTTAACAATATCGGATTATGAGTTAGTAAATGGTAAGATGAAGAAAAATTCGTAATTTTAGGTACAGTAAGACCTAAGAGGCCTGATGATTTTTTAATGGAAATTGTGGAATCCTTGTTAATTGATTCTTTTCTCACATTGTTATATTTCAAGCCATGAAATGGGCCAATTTGAAAACAGTTGGATGATGACAAAATTAGCAAGGATTGGCATTCCTTATTTCTATTCAACAACGTACCGATACCAGAAGTTTGTTTATGTCGGGTAAGTGAGGGAATCTTCGCCTTGGAATAAAAAGGATTCATATTGATACAATCTAATCCATTATGGCAAATAAATCCCGAACCCGCCGTATGCTTCCTTTTTACAATATACGAGGAAATAGGGGACTGGACTAACTCAATTCTTATGAAATCGCGAATCAGATCGTTTGTGCTTATCTCAATAAAGGAAGCATAAACCTCTTCTTCTCTAGAACTATTTTTCTCTTGCCCCCAATTCAATACTAAGCAAGTTCGAACTAATTGAATATTGGGGTGAAAAATTCTTCGAATTGGCTTGTCATTCCCATCAAGGATATAATTGACAACTTTAAGTTGGACATTATCCCTTTCCCGCAAGGCATCCTGCGGAAAAAATGTTGCTAAATTGATCCCGTCCGCTATTTTATATGGGGCTAGGGGTCGAACCAAAGCCAATTTTTTTTTTTTTGTAGGTGTGATTCGTTGGACATAGATCCAATCTTTCCGTTTTTGCGATTTTTTCGAACCCTTTTTTCCTGTTCCGGGAGGTACTAAAATACCACTGTGCCTAGATATCTTATCCCTCTCTTCCATAGATATCTTATCCATCTCTTCCATAGATATCTTATCCCTCTCCTCCCTAGATATCTTATTCCTCTTATACCTAGATATCTTATTCCTCTTATCCATAGATCTAGATATCTTATTCCTCTCTTCCCTAGATATCTTATTCCTCTCTTCCATAGATATCTTATTCCTCTCTTCCATAGATCTAGATATCTTATTCCTCTTATCCCTAGATATCTTATTCCTCTCTTCCATAGATATCTTATTCCTCTTATACCTAGATATCTTATTCCTCTCTTCCATAGATATCTTATCCATCTCTTCCATAGATATCTTATCCCTCTCCTCCCTAGATCTAGATATCTTATTCTTCTTATCCATAGATATCTTATTCTTCTTATCCATAGATATCTTATTCTTCTTATCCATAGATATCTTATTCTTCTTATCCATAGATCTAGATATCTTATTCTTCTTATCCTTAGATATCTTATTCCTCTTATCCTTAGATATCTTATTCCTCTTATCCCTAGATATCTTATCCCTCTCTTCCAGAAAATGGATATCCCCAGAAAAAATTTGCAGTTCAATCCTTTTCTTTTTTCTCGTCACTCGAACCAATCCACTTACTCTACTCCTTCTATTTAAAGTTATTTGTGTACCTACTCCAATAATACTATTGTTACGGACCATTATAAGCGAAGATCGGGGTAAGATATGCACTTCCTCGGGAATGAAAAAAAAGGGATCCACTTTGGTTTGAGATTTCAGATTCAATTCTTTTATTCCTTCATACTCAATCAAATCTTCTTTTTCTTTTTTGATGATTGAATCTACTTCTGGGGTCCCATATTGAATGATTCCTGAACTCTCTGTTCTGTATCGAGGATCGTCGAAATAGGCAAGAATACTATTTCTATGGAAAATCCCATTTGGGGGTATTTCAATCGAAATACCAAAACGAGGTATTAATTTTGTCTCTCGCTCTTCATCATAATATTGTAAGGGAATTATGAATCTATTTCTTCGCCTCTTCGACAATAAATCAGGATTCTCTTGGAGAATAGAAGAATCTAGGAAATTCCAATGAGGGTTAAATGGAACTTGATTGGATCTTGAATAATCAAGAACTCCGACACCCCTTCTTTTCTCAGAAGGGTCTAAACGAAACAATTCAGGTCTCGCCCGATCGTTCGTCATCGAGAAGCCAGATCTTGATTTCTCTTCGATTTCTTCTATCGAAGAGAAATCAACATTGATTTGATCTTGATCCTTGTGGAGTGAAAAAGACACTAGACTGGATCTGCGCGTACTTACTGCTAATATCCATAAATGACCTGTTTTTGGTAATAGATGAACATTCCCATATGTATATTCAGGTGCATGGTAGACATTAGTACTCCAGTGCATTTCTCCTTCCGATTCAGAATAAATATGTTTTCGGACTCTTTCTTTCAAATTCAAAGTTGATACTCTGGTACGAATCTCAGCAATCACTTGTTCTGATTCTACATATTGATCGTTTTGAACGAAAATCAAACTTTTTGGTGGAATATTCACATTATGGAGAATATCCTGACTTTCAATCGTTACATCCAGGTCGATAGGACATAGAAAAGCGGGATGCCCATGACGAGTCCGTGTGGGATGAACCAAATCCTGATTAAATTGGATTTTTCCATTAGAAGGAGCTCGTACATGCTCGGCAGTACCGCCCGTAAATACCCCCCCCGTATGAAAAGTTCTTAATGTTAGTTGAGTACCCGGTTCTCCAATGGATTGACCCGCAATAATACCTACGGCTTCGCCCAACTCGACCAGGTCGCTATGGGTGGGACTCCGTCCATAACATAATTGGCAGATCCAAGACGTGCTTCTACAAGTAAAAGGGGTTCGAATATATATGGATTCTGGTCGAAAGGTTATGAGCCGATGGAGAAGTCCAATCCCAATATCTTGATTCCGAGTGGCAATGCACCGCGTACCCATATATATATCGTCTGCTAATACACGACCCATTAGTGTTTGGGTCAAATTTCTTTGGGTCATCCCATTTCGAGGACTCACGGAAACGCCCTGGATTGTGCCACAATCTCTTCGACGTACAATAAGGTGTTGAACTACTTCAACAAGTCGACGGGTGAGGTATCCAGCATCTGATGTTCGTACAGCAGTATCTACAACTCCTTTACGGGCTCCATAACAGGAAATTATATATTCCGTTAAAGAAAGCCCTTCGCGTAAGTTGCTTTGAATAGGTAAATCAATCATTTGTCCTTGTGGATCCGACATTAACCCTCTCATACCTACTAATTGGTGTACTTGAGATGCATTTCCTCTAGCTCCTGAAAAGGACATTAAATGGACTGGATTAGAGGGATTGGTCATCCGAAAATTAGGATTCATTTCTTGTCTCAAATATTCGCTTGTAGCATACCATATCTCAATGGATTGACGTAATTTTTCGACTGCATGTACATTCCCATAATGATGATGTTTTTCCAAAACCCAACTTTGTTGTTCAGCATCTTGGACTAACCATCCTTTCGAAGGTATTGTTAAAAGATCATCAATTCCCAATGAAATAGATGTAGCAGTAGCTTGCTGGAAACCTATCGTTTTCAATTGATCCAAGATATGTGATGTATACGCCATTCCAAAGCGATCTATTAATCTGCTAATAAGTCGTTTCATGGCAGCTCCGTCTATTACTTTATTGTGAAAGATCAAATTGGCCTGTTCTGCCATAAGTACTACCTCCATATTCTGCTGAGTAGGATTCGACAATAGGTTTGAGTCAGTGATTTAAAAACTCCCTTTCCTCAATCTTGATACATGTATCAATTTCCAGAATTATGGCACTAGTTAAATCAGAGAGACCCAAACTTTCATGGATCTCGGATAATTACTTAGTTTAGCTATCCTAGTCGGATAAGCTGGTTTGACAAAACCCCTGTAGGGCCTGTTCGATTTCTCGATAAAACGAAATATGCCCCATTGTGGTTCGAATATGTATGGAAGAGATTTCTTTTTTTATACTACTTCTTTTTATTAGAGAATTCCCATAAATCTCATGATAAGTACCCAAAGATTCATATTGAACTTCGATAGGAACTTCTCTTGAACCAATTCCACGTTGATCTAGTCTCCATCGGAACCACAAAGGACTCTCTAAATTGATTTGTTTTCGATGATAAGCTCCAAGTGCATCATAGGAACTAGAAAAATAAGGTTCTTTTTCTTTCATATACTTAGAGTGCTTTTTGCCAACAATTGCATTTTGATCGTTTCTGAAATTCCATGTATTATACCTATTTGCACAAATACCTCGACGGTTCCCAATCGTTAATACATAGAGTCCCATAAGCATATCTTGAGTTGGTACGCAAATGGGATCCCCAATAGCGGGAGACAAGAGATTTCTATGAGAAAACATAAGTAAATGAGCCTCAATTCGAGCTTCCAAGCATAAAGGTACATGAACAGCCATTTGATCTCCGTCAAAGTCCGCATTAAAACCCTTACAAACTAATGGATGTAACCAAATAGCGCGTCCCTCTACTAAAATAGGTTGGAATGCCTGGATTCCTAATCGATGCAGGGTGGGTGCTCTATTCAGTAATACAGGATGCTTTTTCATAACTTCTTGAAGTATTTTCCATACAACCCCTTCCTTTTCTTGAATCCGACTTTTAGCAGTACCTATGTTCGAAGCAACTTGGTCTCTGATTAAAGCACGAATTACAAATGGTTGGAAAAGCTCTATTGCGATTTCCCGGGGTAATCCACATTGATGTAATGAAAGTGAAGGGCCCACAACAATGACGGAACGCCCTGAATAATCAACTCGTTTACCAAGCAGAGTCTCACGAAATCTTCCCTCTTTGCCCTCAATTACATCTGAAAAGGACTTATAAGCTTGATTCTGGCCGTCCCTCATCGGTTGTCCGCGTACCCCGTTATCAAGAAGCGTATCCACAGCCTCTTGTAGCATTTTCTCCTGACCCGTTACCAATCCCCCTGGTGTAGATCCACTTGTTGTTAATAAATCACTAAGAGTACTGTTCCGAAAAAGAACTCTTCTATAAAGTTCATTAAGGTCCGAACTCATTAATTTACCCCCATCTATCTCAATGACAGGTCTTAAGTCGGGAGGAAGAACTGGTAATAGACACAAAACCATCCATTCTGGTTCTACATTTGTTCGAATAAAATGTTTAGCTAATTGCATGCGTCTAACCAAAAAATCCTTTCTTCTTCTAATTTTTCTATCTTCCCATTCATTCCCGGTGGATTCTTCGTCTCCTAATTCTTTCCACTCCGCCAATGAATTAGCTAGAAGAATTCGCAAATCCGAATCGGCTAATTGCTCTCTGATAGCACCTGCTCCACTAGATACTTCTCGATTTCGAAATGTCTCGAAGCCTTGGCTAGTAAAAAAAAGTGGGATGCTGGATTTCCAGGGTTGGATTTCATATTCGAATAAACCTCGTAATCGTAAGAAAGTCGGTTTTTTCGCTGTGGGCCTAGCAAAAGCAAAATCAAGATAGGTTCCTTTGCGGGATCCCCCCTTCAAAATCGGACGTGAGGGTTTCCTCTCATCCGGCTCAAGTAGTCACAACAAATAAAGGAAAGAAAGTCATTCTTTTTTTTTCCCATTGGGTTCCATTTGAAAAACCCCATAAAAAACTACTCCTTACTCAAGTTTCTAGTGCGGGCCCTCTATATATGGATTCATTTTGACTTTCGCTTTATGAATCACTTATTCAATTCCAACATAAATCAAATTCTTGAGTAGTCTACTTCCCCCCGAACGATGAATTTCCCTAAAGGAATACTTTGTTTTGGAACTCGTAAGGGATTTACTTGTCTCTATTCACTTGTCTCTATTTCATTCGATCTTTTAGGTCCCTACTCCACTTACCTCGCTGGTTCTACTACGACGTTCCTTGAAGCATATATGCGATGGATATACTCCTCTAACCATATTCTCTTTGCTTACTTGAACGAAATCTTTCTCTAAAAAAAAAGAGCGAATTCCTTTTTATTTCACGAGGTATATCTAGCAATTCCTATTTCTTTATTCTATTCTTATTATTGAAATTTCTTTATTCTATTATTGAAATTATTGAATGGACCATAGATCAATTCCCCCCTTTATTTGGAAGTATTGAATACATCCAGAATTCTGAGCTTCATGTTCCTTTTACCAAGATACATATCAGAGTGAGGGACACCCCAATCAGATTGAATGGGATGACAGTTTATTAGCACAGCTCTGTAAAATGCAAATTTCGATCAAATCACACATCGCGGTATACTAGGTCCTCTAACTCCTTAAGCGGTTTATCTAAAAGATTCGCGATATAACTAGGAAGACGTTTCAAATACCACACATGGGTCACTGGACATGCGAGTTTAATGTATCCCATTTGATATCTTCGTATCCGAGAATCCACAAATTCGACCCCGCAATGTTCACAAAATTGCGGCGTGTCTTCCCTTTCAGCTCCGATCTCTCGATAATTTCCACAAGCACAAAATCCACTTTTTACAGGCCCAAAGATTCTTTCACAAAACAATCCATCTTTTTCCGGTTTATTGGTTTTGTAATGAAAAGTAGAAGGTTTTGTTACCTCTCCAACGACTTCTCCATTAGGTAGAATTTTGTTGGCCCAAGAACGTATTTGTTCAGGGGATACTGGTCCAATTCGAAGTTGTTGGTGTTTATGTTGGTCAATCATAGAATAGAAATTCTGATTCATTCCGATCAAACTTCCTTCCTGTTAATCTGGAAATTCTTCTCAGATACAAGGAAATGGTTCAGTTCCAAAGCCAAGGATCGTAGTTCTCGAACGAGCAAGCGAAAGGATTCAGGGGCCCCCTCGAGGTTAGGTATTCTTCCGCTCCTCACCGTAGTATGAAGTACTTCGCGACGAGCTCTAATATGATCCGATTTATAAGTAAGCATCTCCTGTAAAATAGAAGCAACACCAAATCCCTCTAAAGCCCAAACCTCCATTTCTCCCACTCGTTGCCCCCCTTTCTTTGCCCGCCCTCTAAGGGGTTGTTGTGTAACAAGTGCGTAAGGCCCCCTAGACCGTGCGTGGATTTTATCATCAACTTGATGAATTAATTTAAGAATATAAGACTTTCCTATTAGAACGGGTTGTTCAAAAGGATCGCCTGTTCGTCCATCAAAGATTCTGCTTTTTCCCGGATACTCGGGTTCAAATACCCATGGATTTTTTGTTTGCTTACTGGCCTCATATAATTCAGAAAACACTAGTTTTCTTGAGGCCTCTTCTTCGTATCTTTCATCAAAAGGCGCGATTCGATAATGTCTCTTTAGTAGATCTCCCGCTAACCCGAGCGAACATTCAAATATCTGTCCCACATTCATTCGTGAAGGTACTCCTAATGGGTTGAAAACCATATCAACCGGTGTTCCATCTTGCAAATAGGGCATATCCTGTCTGGGCAAAACTTTGGAAATAATCCCTTTATTCCCATGCCTTCCAGCTACTTTATCACCCACTTTGATTTCACGTTTTTGTAAAATAAATATATGTATACGAATCATTTCTGGATTCGAACCGGAGCGCCCCCCTTTCTGGATCTGGATCCATCTCACATCAATAACTCGGCCCCTTCCGCCTATGGGTAGTTTTAGGGAAGTTTCTTTTGTAGGGGCTGCTCCATCCTCAAATATGGATCGCAATAATTGATCCTCTGGACCATAGGATGATTCGTCATCCGCCTGAGGCGTTAATTTACCTACTAAAATATCGCCCGTTTCTACCCAAGTTCCCAGCATCACAACTCCATTTTTGTCTAAATTGTGCAGTAAATGATCCTCTAAATGGGGTATTTCCTTAGTTATTCTTTCAGGACCTTGACTTGTCATATAAGTCTGAATTTCATATTTCTGTATGTGAAAAGAAGTATAAATATCCTCATATACCAGACGTTCACTAATAAGTACAGCATCCTCAAAATTGTAGCCTTCCCACGGCATATAAGCTACTAATACGTTTTTTCCCAAAGCGAGTTCCCCACCAACGGTAGCCGAACCGTCCGCTAGAATTTGTCCTTTTTTAATGTATTTACCCCCCGCAACCTGAGGTTTTTGGTGCATCCAAGTATTTTTGTTAGAACGTTGATATATAACTAATGGAATGCTTCTAGTGTTCCCGTTACTTGAGAAAATGATCTTGTGAGTATCAGTATAAAGAATCTTTCCCTCGTGTTCGGCTATAGCTGAAACTTTCGAATCTAGGGCCACTTGGCCTTCCAGCCCAGTTCCAACAATGCACTTCTCGGATCGAAAAAGCGGAACTGCTTGACGTTGCATATTAGAGCTCATTAAAGCCCGATTTGCATCATTATGCTCGAGAAAAGGAATGAGGGAGGCCCCGATAGAAAAATATTGGAAAGAAAAAATGCTTCGAAGATGAATCTGTTCCCATGCCATAGTAAGGAATTCTTGCCGGTATCGAGCTGGAGCAACCTGTTCTTCTTGAATACCCCGATTCAAGGACAAAGAATTTCCCGCTGCTATCATATAATATTCATCTCTACTTGCTGATAAATAAATCATCTGTGCTTCTGCCTCTTTTGATTTTTCAGATATTTCATAAAATGGACTCTCTATGGATCCCCAAGAATCCATTTTGGCATGAATAGCTAAAGATCCAATAAGTCCAACATTGATTCCTTCCGACGTGTCAATTGGGCAAATACGCCCATAGTGACTAGGATGAATATCTCGGACCCGAAAATTGGCAGTTCGTGCTGTCAATCCCCCAGGACCCAAATGACTTAATTTTCGCCCATGGACGGTTTGTGTCAATGGATTCGTTTGATCCAAAACTTGAGATAGGGGATGGAGGCCAAAAAACGATTCATAAGTGGTTGTTAATGAAGTTGAACTTACCAAATTTTGAGGAGTCGGTTTCAATTTATGCTCGATTGCTTCACATATAGTTCCTCGAACTGTATTTTCTAAACGAACAAGAGCCAATCCAAATTGGTCCTGTAACAAATCCGCTACAGAACGAATCCGTTTATTTTTCAAATGATTCATATCGTCAAGTGTACCCATTTCCAATTTCATTCCGATCAAATGATCCACAGCAGCTAATACATCTCGGGGTAATAAAAATGTATTGTTCTGAGGGATATCAAGATTGAGTCTTCGATTCATATTTCGTCGACCAATTTTTCCTAATTCACATCTTTGTTGAAAAAATTTCTTCTGTAATTCTTCGCATAAGGACTCAGAAAAGACTGGGTCCCCACCCACGCAAGCAAATTGTTGATAAAACTCCAAAATGGCATTTTCTTTTGACCCAATTGTTTTTTTCTCCTTATCATTTGAGAAAGACAAGAAAATTTCAGGGTAACAAACATTATCGAGAATTTCTCTGAGATTCGAACCCATAGCTGATGATAGAACTAGAATAGATATTTTTTGTTTCCTACTCACACGGGCCCATATCCTTGCTTTTCTATCAATTTCCAATTCTGATCTTCCTCCCCAATCCGATATTATGGTGCTGGTATAAATCCAAATTCCATTCTGGTCCAATTCTGACCGATAATAAATACCAGGGCTTTGCAATATTTGATTGATCACAATTCTGTAAATTCCATTTACTATAAAGCTTCCCAGGGAATTCATTAGAGGAATGTTTCCAATAAATACGGTTTGTTTTTTTACATATCTACCTCTTTTCCAAATGAATCCCGCGGGTACATATAATTCAGAAGAATATGTGAGTGATTCATACACAGCATCTCTTTCTTTTCTCAAGGGTTCTACCAAATGATATGTTTCCCCAAATAATTGAAATTCCATTTCGTGATCTGTATCCTCAATTTTTGGAAATTTATGAAATTCCTCCGCCAAACCCTGATTAATGAACCTAATAAACCCCTCCAATTGGATCTGGCTAAATCCAGGTATTGTGTACATTGCCTCATTTCCATCCCGGAGCATTTGAATCTTAAGTCTCCTCTTTATCGAAAAAATCCCATTATCATCCTTCATCGAACCATAACCAATAATCGTATGGATCGATCTAGCAATAATAGAATGTATATTCTGTTTACAAAATCACATGAAATTTTAGCCAACCCTGTCCATATTTATTTTAGATAGTCCCTACCCAGGACCAGGAGGAGAGACAGAACGGAAGAATAAAGACCATTTTTGCCGCAAATTCCAATTTGCGGCAAATACAAGTGGAGATGGGTTGCTAAAGCATTCCTGGAAAACGATTATGCCACTTGGGCAGAGACAGACTTCTGGAGTCAGAATAGAAAAATTGATACAATTTCGACCTATTATGATATTACAATCAGATTGGTTAGAAAAAAGTTCAGGATTTCTCTCTGTGAATGGGACAAAGACAAAAAAAGAATCGAATTAGTTAGGGGCAGTATGGGGTTGATTTTCACTTAAGACTTAATGTTCAAAAAAGAATTCGCAGACTCTCTTTGATATGATAATCGAATTCCTAGAATAGGAAATAGGATTGAAGCAGGTAATACAAATTCCATTTAGCAAGTACATTCAAATAGCCTTATGTAGCTATCTGGATATCTTTTATCCTAGTTCCGCTTGGAGCAACAGAGGTTGTGCTATGTCATAAATTCTCTTTTCTCTTCAATATGCTCCATGAAAAATGCAAGTATGGCGACTCCACAAAATAGGTGAATCAAATACTTAACTCCGCGCCTGTGTAACAATTTCTGTTCTAGGGTTTACATATCTATATAATTCTTGTTATAATTGCAACAAGATTGATTACAGAAAATCATTTGATTGGTTAGAAACCCTCTTTGTTTTCTTATGTTATGTCATTAAGAAAAATTGGAGATAGAAATCGGAAAACTGTTCATTATATTAATTCTAAGTAGATGACTAAGTAAAACATTTTGCCAGAATTTTTTTTTTTTGATCTTTTCTATTCTCTGGATCTATTGAAAAAGAGGGAAAATTGGGAATTCGTTTTCATTGGAATTGGTTTGAATTCTTATCTAGATTCAATTTGAATTCTTATAGGAATTCTTCTATTCTTATAGGAATTCTTCTATATTACTTCTATTCTTATAGGAATTCTTATATATTATTATATATATATATAATAAGAATAAGTATATAATAAAAGAATAAGTATATAATAAGAATAAGAAAGAATAATAATAAGAATAAGAAAGAATAAGAAAATAAGAATAAGAAAAGAATAAGAAGATTCAATATAAGATTCTATCTATTAGATTGAGTGGATATGATATATATTTCGAGAGTTGATATGATTTCTATTGAGATGAGAGTTCTATTGAGATAGATTCATTGAGGCTTGGTCTATTCAATTGAGGAGAATGATCTCAACCAGATCAGATCCCATAAGAAAGTGACCGGCTTGGATTCCTCCTTGTAATTTGGAACAAGGACAAGGGTATTCAAGATAGAAATCCAATAAAAAGAAAGAAATGGTTTAGCTAAAAAGGAAGAAATCGTTTAGCAACCCCCCCTTTCTATAAAATTGGGAAGGGATCGAGTCCGTTTTGATCCATTTTCTATCATTTTGGCGACATGGCCAAGTGGTAAGGCAGGGGACTGCAAATCCTTTATCCCCAGTTCAAATCTGGGTGTCGCCTGATTAATAAAAGACTTGGAATTTCTTATTACTATTCCGTCGATCAAAATCGAATTGGATCCATTCTTTCCCAACAGGAACAGAGACTTGTTGGCTTTGTCAATACTTGAGAAATCCGTAGATTCTCGAAATGGCTATAAATTCTTTCTTCAAAAAAATGGGATTTCGCGTGTGGCAAAAACCAGTACCAATAGGCATAGAGTCACCCTTCTTTTTAAGGGTGGGTTCGGGCTATTTGATTGAATTTTGAAATTCAATCAAATAGCCCGGATTGAGATTCACAACTAGGAAAGTCAAAAATAAGAAATCCCAGTTTCGAAAGGATTCGCAATATGAACTCCTGGTCCTCTGGAGGGGGTTATAAAAAAGACTCTCAAGTCTTCCTGATTATCTTAATCCTATGATATGATAGTGTCTACTGACTATTAAGTCTGGTATTAGCTTGAATACGCTGATAAGAAATCCATTTCTCAGTTACGTTATAAAATAAAAAGCACTAAAGAAGGGATTTCCATCTTCCATTAGATAAGAGTATTCCATTGCTATTTCCAAAAAATGTCTTAATGCTTTCCAATTCTACCGGAATTCCTAGACTATTCTACTAGAAAGACAGGAATTTCTTTATTTCTTGGATTTCGATTGCTTCCTCAGCAACAGCCTTAAGGCAAAAACCCTATTTTGACTCTGCACCATTGATTCCACTATGATTGATGATCGAGAAAGAATTCCTTCATTTCATAAAGAAGATAGGGGACATAATTCACATGGATATAGTAAGTCTCGCTTGGGCCGCTTTAATGGTAGTCTTTACATTTTCCCTTTCGCTTGTAGTATGGGGAAGAAGTGGACTCTAGGGGTATTCTTAATTGATTAATCGAATTCTATCAATTGTTTAATTGATCATTTTGCCTTTTCAAATCAAACTACGAATTCCTACCATAGTTCTATTTGCAAACTCAAGTCAACAGAATACATAATGCATATAATAGTCTTTTTCTGAGTTCTTCCTAAATATCCTATTTCACTATTCTAGTTTGATTTTCGAAATCGGTTCTTGACGGAATTCCATTCTAATTATGGATATTACAGTGAGAAAGAACTAATCTTCCGTTTTTTATTTATTTTGATTCGTTTCTCTCTTTCTTTTCTAAGAAAAAGTCATTATTATGACGATATCTATTTTCTACCGAAAACTACCTACTAACAGCTTGGTTCTACAAAGAGGTTACACACATAAGAAAATCGTTTTGCTTGCGTTGCGCGATCTGTATATTGTATATTTCACTAAGGTTTTAGACTCCTCGAAATTTTTGCTTTCTCAATTCATTTGATGTCACGTTTAAACATCATATATCAGTGGGTCTACTACTACTACTTTTTCAAATTGGAAGAAATTCCCGGGGAGCTCCACGGATCATATGTTAATTCCCCAATGGAGAACTTCTTGGAAATTCGAATCGAACTCTTCGGTTTCGCTTTCTTCCTTTTCTTTTTCTAATTTCGATTATTTCCATTTTGAATTTCTTAGAATTGAATTTCATTATTTCTTAATCATTTTCAATAGATCCGAGGATCCCTATTTCTTTTTTGAAAATGATACGAAACCAAAAAATCCTATTATATAGGAATTCGATTCTATATATTAGAATATTCTATTCGAATCCATATATTCGAATCTATTTGAATTTCTATCTATTTCTATCTAATAGATTCTAATAATATATATAGAATATGGTAGAATGTAGAATATGGTAGAATGGGGCAGTTGACTTTCAATTATTTTGGATTGATTTCCATTTATCCAAATAGGTGGATCGAGAGATGGAATTAGAGCACTTTCACTTTCTCTATTCTATATGAAATCGATGTATGTACTACATATTGTAAATTGGTCGATCTCAAGCCTATATTAGTATACAACTCTCTATCTAAAATCGAAAAGATATATAAATAAAGATTTAGATAAATAAAGATTTAGAAAGAATAGAAAGATTTCTACTTCAAAATAAAATCAAAAGAATTTTGACTCGATTTGATTTTTTTATTATCTTATTCTATTTTACTATCTTATTCTATTATATTGAATTACTTTATTATCTTATTCTATTTTACTATCTTATTCTATTATATTGAATTACTTTCAATATAATATTACTTTCAATATAATAGAATAATTTTCCTAGTTATTAGAATCCAATAATTCTAAAGTATAGTTTCATATTAGTTCTTTTTACCACACTATGGTAGATAATGTTGATTCCAGTCCGATTATTTCATTTAAGACTTCGGGCTTCAATCCCTTTCATTTCTTCAATCATTCATAAGAACTAATAAGTTTCAGTCAAATTAATCATTTTGACTGACTGTTTTTACATAAATGATAAGTAAAAAAGCGGTAGGAACTAGAATAAAGAGTGCAGTAGCAATAAATGCGAGAATATTGACTTCCATAATCTCATTGTTTTTTTTTGCTTCGCAATAACTCGGGATCTAATCCCATAGAGATAAGAAATTTGACTCCTAGAAATTCAATGGGATAAATTCCACCCTAATAATACGAAATTGGATCGGGATCTATATTATGAATAACAATATTTGCTCTATCAAATCGATTCATCGTCGAGAATTGAATAATATAACATAGAGGGGTCCTTTATCCATACCAAATCAAAATGGGATTCCCGTCCCAATAAAAGAGGAATCCCATTCATTGGATTTCTCAGCCTTTTCCACTCTTGATTTTGATTTGATTATTAATCTATTTTAGTATACTATTTCCATCTTAACTATTTACATCTCATACTACTTAGAACTAGAAAGAAATAGTATACTAAATGAATAGTATACACAAATATACTAGAATTACTAGAATATGAAATAAAGAAATCCAAAATAGGAAATAAAAAAAAATCAGGGTCTCTTAATTCAAATTGTTTTGTAGAGTTAATTATGTGAAACCCCCATTGTAGAATAAACACAAGTACATAGATTATGTAGAATACCCAATACCAGTCAAAATATGAGTACTCTATTCCATTTCATTAATCAAGAACAAAAAATGGTATTTCTCAAAATCCCGAACCGAACTACAACGATACTATTTGCTGATTCTACCAATCTACATATAGTTCTTTCTTATTCTATATTCTAAGATAGAAATGGCCCCTATTTGTCTGATGAGGATAAGAAATACAAAAGAAAAACAAAAGAAATAAACGGACTCGCTGTGAATTCGATTTTGCTTGCTCCACCCTTCCTTTTTCAGGAAGAGAAAGTGGAAAGAGAAATTTCTCAATTTATCGGATCCTAGTTCGGGACTGACGGGTATCGAACCCGCAGCTTCCGCCTTGACAGGGCGACGCTCTACCAATTGAACTACAGTCCCCATGAGCCGTACAATATACCTTTTATGATACTTAGTAATTAGGTAATTAGGAATCCAGATCATTAGAAAGGATGGGAAAGGGTGGGATAGATAAAAAAAGGAATCCTTATTCTTCCATAATTCTTCTATCTAGATTCTATCTATTCTATCTATATACTATTATATATCAGATATTTGTGGAGCGCAAGTTGGTTATATCATACCCAGTTCTATCTAGATTCTATCTATTCTATCTATATACTATTATATATCAGATATTTGTGGAGCGCAAGTTGGTTATATCATACCCAGGGAGCGGCTAAATTATTGGGCCGAGCTGGATTTGAACCAGCGTAGACATATCGCCAACGAATTTACAGTCCGTCCCCATTAACCACTCGGGCATCGACCCAGGAAGAATCAATTCTAGTATTTTTGAGAATTGAGAATTCATGATCAACTTACTTTCCTAGTATCCTACCCCCAGGGGAAGTCGAATCCCCGCTGCCTCCTTGAAAGAGAGATGTCCTAAACCGCTAGACGATGGGGGCCACCTGCCCGACCGCCATCTGACTATAATCATAGTATGAGCATTTTTTTGAATTGTCAATAGAAATAATGGAATAGGATAACTAAATCCGAAAATTTTTTTCTGGTTTCTTTTATTTATTTCGTATAAGATCCGTTTTTTTGATGGTTCATAAATGAACCAGATCCTTTGATACCTATTCCATTTTTTTCTATCTATTGGATTTCCGTTTATTATTTGATTTCATTTGTCATTTTTCTATTTGCGATTAGTATTAGTATTATTTTCTTCTTTTTTTTTTTTTATTTAATATTCTATTCTATTCTATTATTATTTTTTTTTTATTTTCTTTTATTCTATTTTATTATTTATTCTTCTATTTTATTATTTATTTCTATTTTAATATTTATTTATATTCTTTTTTAATATTTATTTATATTCTATTCTATTTATTATTTATATATTTATATTCTATTTATTATTTATATATTTATATAATTTATATATATATTCATTTATATATATATATATATATTCATTCATTTCATATTTATTATATTCTATTTATATTAGTTATATTAGATTACATTCTTATTACATTATTATTTAGATTCTAATTATTATTTAGATTCTATTATTATTCTATTATTATTATTCTATTATTATTAGTTTTTAGTTTAGTTTGATTTTTTTTGATTATTTTTTCTATTCTTGTTAATTCGATTATTGTTTGTATCAAGTATCGAATTGAATTCCTTTAGCCTGGAGAATGATTGGTACGAATTTGGATTTCAGAAATCAAAAAAATGATTTTATCTTAAGGTTAGACTTCACTTTTCGAGAAATCCAATTTCTTATTCCTGAATTAGTTCCTATGAATACATGTATATATGTCCATATAATACATCCATAAATACAGTAGACTCACTAATGGAAAATGCCTAATTCGGGAATTTAATAAAATGAGCCCTTTTAACTCAGTGGTAGAGTAACGCCATGGTAAGGCGTAAGTCATCGGTTCAAATCCGATAGGGGGCTTTTTCCACGTTTTAGTCTTTTTTTTTTTCGGTTTTGCATTTTTAGCAGAGAAATCTTAATCTTGTTTGTTGCTATTTCAATTTCTTTATATCTATTTATCTTTTGTCAAAATGGGTAAAAAAAAAAAGAAAATTCCATTATTCCATATTATTCTATAATGGAATGAATTCTCATTATTACGAGTTATAAAATAAAGTGGAAGATTTATTCATTATCAAAAAATCACATTTATTAGGAGGAGTTTCCCCGCTACTGACCTGATACAGTAGTTAGTCTCATCTTTCATTATTTCGATTTTGGTCCTTGAACATAGATATTCTGGATATCCAATTTCGATCATTAATCACGAAGGCTAAACCAAGGTATTCCTACTTCACTATTCTTCCAAAAAAATCAATCAAATCGGAAAATAGAAGAAATTTCAAAAAGTAAGTGGACCTAACCCGTGGAATCATGACTATATCTGCTATTCTGATATTCAAATTCGATAGAGATGAAATTCTAGAAGGGGGCTTTTTTTCCTTTAACCACACAAGAATTTGTCGATATTTCCAATTTCTTTTGATCTTCCATTTCATAAGAATAAATCGCTATTTTTTTACGCCACAAATCAAAGTTGATTTTGATAATCTATTTTTCAATATCTTTCCCTGATTCTATAATTTGATATTATTGTTCCACCAATGCACTAAAAATGCAAGAAAAGGGTTTTCATTTTCAGTATACCATTATTTATTAATATTGAAATTAGTATCTAATTGATAGAAATGAAATCAATTTAAGGACATATAGAAAAAAGAGTAAGGACTCTTCGAATGGAACTTATGGGTTGACCTAGGTCACTTTGTGGTCTAATAAGAGTTTCTATCTATCTTCGAAACCTGTTGGAAGGGGTCTTGGCCGAGCCATCGTCCATAGAAAATCGAACTGTCTTATGCCCTGGAAATTGGATGAGGTGCTCGGAAATGGTTGAAGTAGTTGAATAGGAGGATAACTATGACTGTAACCCTTGGTACATTTACCAAAGAAGAAAAGGATTTATTTGATATTATGGATGACTGGTTACGGAGGGACCGTTTCGTTTTTGTGGGTTGGTCCGGCCTATTGCTTTTTCCTTGCGCTTATTTCGCTTTAGGAGGTTGGTTCACGGGTACAACTTTTGTCACTTCATGGTATACCCACGGATTAGCTAGTTCTTATTTAGAAGGTTGCAATTTTTTAACGGCTGCGGTTTCTACTCCTGCAAATAGTTTAGGACATTCTTTGTTGCTACTATGGGGTCCTGAAGCACAAGGAGATTTTACTCGTTGGTGCCAATTAGGAGGTTTGTGGACTTTTGTTGCTCTTCATGGTGCTTTCGGTCTAATAGGTTTTATGTTACGTCAATTTGAACTTGCCCGATCCGTTCAATTACGACCTTATAATGCAATAGCATTTTCCGGTCCAATTGCTGTTTTTGTTTCTGTATTCTTGATTTATCCACTAGGTCAGTCTGGTTGGTTTTTTGCACCTAGTTTTGGTGTAGCGGCTATATTTCGATTTATCCTCTTCTTCCAAGGGTTTCATAATTGGACCTTGAATCCATTTCATATGATGGGAGTTGCTGGAGTATTAGGTGCCGCTCTACTATGCGCTATTCATGGTGCTACCGTAGAAAATACTTTATTTGAAGATGGTGACGGTGCAAATACATTCCGCGCTTTTAACCCAACTCAAGCGGAAGAGACTTATTCGATGGTCACCGCTAACCGTTTTTGGTCCCAAATTTTTGGGGTTGCTTTTTCCAATAAACGTTGGTTACATTTCTTTATGTTATTTGTACCAGTAACTGGTTTATGGATGAGTGCTCTTGGAGTAGTCGGTCTGGCTCTGAACCTACGTGCTTATGACTTCGTTTCTCAGGAAATCCGTGCAGCGGAGGATCCTGAATTTGAGACTTTCTACACCAAGAATATTCTCTTAAACGAGGGGATTCGTGCTTGGATGGCAGCTCAGGATCAGCCTCATGAAAACCTTATATTCCCTGAGGAGGTTCTACCACGTGGAAACGCTCTTTAATGGAACTTTAGCTTTAGCTGGCCGTGACCAAGAAACCACAGGTTTCGCCTGGTGGGCTGGGAATGCCAGACTTATCAATTTATCCGGTAAACTACTTGGGGCCCATGTAGCCCATGCCGGATTAATTGTATTTTGGGCTGGAGCAATGAACCTATTTGAAGTGGCCCATTTCGTACCAGAAAAACCAATGTATGAACAAGGGTTGATTTTACTTCCCCATCTAGCTACTCTAGGCTGGGGAGTAGGACCGGGGGGGGAAGTGATAGACACCTTTCCCTACTTTGTGTCTGGGGTACTTCACTTAATTTCCTCTGCGGTCTTAGGCTTTGGTGGTATTTATCATGCACTTCTTGGGCCGGAAACTCTTGAAGAATCTTTTCCATTCTTTGGTTATGTATGGAAAGATAGAAATAAAATGACCACGATTCTCGGTATTCACTTAATTTTGTTAGGTATAGGTGCTTTTCTTCTAGTATTTAAAGCTCTTTATTTTGGTGGCGTATATGATACCTGGGCTCCCGGGGGGGGAGATGTAAGAAAAATTACCAACTTAACCCTTAGCCCAAGTGTTATATTTGGTTATTTATTAAAGTCTCCTTTTGGGGGAGAAGGATGGATTGTCAGTGTGGACGATTTAGAAGATATAATTGGGGGGCATGTATGGTTAGGTTCCATTTGTATATTTGGTGGAATTTGGCATATCTTAACCAAGCCCTTTGCATGGGCTCGTCGTGCATTTGTATGGTCTGGAGAGGCTTACTTGTCTTATAGTTTAGGTGCTTTAGCCATCTTTGGTTTCACCGCTTGTTGTTTCGTCTGGTTCAATAATACGGCTTATCCTAGTGAATTTTATGGGCCTACGGGACCAGAGGCTTCTCAAGCTCAAGCATTTACTTTTTTAGTTAGAGACCAACGTCTTGGGGCTAACGTAGGATCCGCTCAAGGGCCCACTGGTTTAGGTAAATATCTAATGCGTTCTCCTACCGGGGAGATTATTTTCGGAGGGGAAACCATGCGTTTTTGGGATCTCCGTGCTCCTTGGTTGGAACCTCTAAGGGGTCCTAATGGTTTGGATTTGAGTAGGCTGAAAAAAGACATACAACCTTGGCAAGAACGACGCTCGGCAGAATATATGACTCATGCTCCTTTAGGTTCCTTAAATTCTGTGGGTGGTGTAGCTACCGAGATCAATGCAGTCAATTACGTATCCCCTAGAAGTTGGCTAGCTACCTCTCATTTTGTTCTAGGATTCTTCTTTTTTGTCGGTCATTTATGGCACGCGGGAAGGGCTCGTGCAGCTGCAGCAGGATTTGAAAAGGGAATCGATCGTGATTTGGAACCTGTTCTTTCCATGACCCCTCTTAGCTAAGATTGATTTCTCCATTGTTTTTTTTGTTCTGGCTCGGCTACCCGATCCTACCTAGCCGAGCCAGTCCTTTTTATGAAAACAAGCTACACAAATAAAAAAACGTTCAACAAGTAAAAGGAGAGAGAGGGATTCGAACCCTCGATAGTTCTTCGAACTATACCGGTTTTCAAGACCGGAGCTATCAACCACTCGGCCATCTCTCCGAGAGACAATCCCTATTTTATTCCTACAAACAGTAGATGGCCATATGAATTCATATACTACACTTCATATAATACTAATACACATATATATGCAGATATAGAGAGATATGTAGATGCGAATTCCTATTTTGATGTATTAATCTGTATACTCTAAGCTGTATATGGATTACAGTATACCACTTTATTTCATTTAGAAAATCAATATGAAACCCCAAGAGCCCCGTTTTCTGTCTAAATCGAAATAAGGGGGTAATAAGTTCTAAAGAATCCATTAATGGATTCTTTATGAAATCCCTCCATAATGCATTTATTTCATCACAATTTTGACTAAGTGAGGGATCATAAATGGTATAGTTAATTTGTTGTTGGAGGATAACAAGCATGACTATTGCTTTCCAATTGGCTGTTTTTGCATTAATTGCAACCTCATCAATCCTATTGATTAGTGTACCCCTTGTATTTGCTTCTCCTGATGGTTGGTCAAGTAACAAAAATATTGTCTTTTCTGGTACATCGTTATGGATTGGATTAGTTTTTCTGGTAGCTATCCTAAATTCTCTTATTTCTTGAACCCTTTTTTCGGGACCAGAAAAAAATGGGCTCTTCCTTCTTCTTATCTTCCCCTATCTTCTAAAGAATCCATTCGGATTGTGAAACACATTTCAATTCAATCTGACTTAATTCCCTGAAAAATCAAATTCGATAGACAAATTCTAATTATAGAGATGGAATCCTTTCTATAGGCATTTTGATTTATATAGGTATTTTGATAGGATAGGTATTTATAATTTATATATAATTTATATTATATACATATATAATAATATATATATAGAACTTATAATATCTTA